GACAATATGCATGGGATTAGCCGCTTCAATGGGATCCTTTATTCTGGTCGGAGGAGAAATTACCAAACGTCTAGCATTCCCTCACGCTTGGCGCCAATGAGTTTTTTATTTGATTTGAGAGAAAAAAGAAGACTATGCCTTCGCGCTATATGAAATATAAATATTAAGTAATAATAGCATGGCACTTCGAATTCGATATAAGAATTTTTTTTTTTACCCTTAAATTATGTATCGAAAGAGTAGTATGATATAAAAGGCATTTCCGATTTTATACGATCTATCGGGAGTCCTATTTCAGCGTCACAAACTTTTTTGTTTTCACACCGGGAGCTCTTAATCTTAACAATATTTATGTTATGAAAGAATATGAAAATAAAAAAATCTTGTTTTTTTTATTTGAAAAAAAAAAAAAAGAAACTTTGGGATTGCTAAATAACAAACGAAATAAATATATAAAGCAACGGAGCCATCATAGTATTTTTGAACTACTCCAAAAAGAAGGGTGGTTATTGGATCATTTACCAACCTGAGTCTGATAGACCCTATATTTAATTTATATTTATTTATTTAAAAATTTTTCCATGTAAGTGTAAGTAAGGTAAAAAAAAAAGTGAATTCCATTATAGAGCCGTATGCAATGCGCAAAAGAAGATGCCTGTACGGTTGTTCAATTATATCTTTTTTTATTATTATTCTTTATCTCTTCACCTTTCATTATGCGAGATAGAATAAACATTTATTATGTTATATCATCAGGGTAATGATCCACCAACCTGCTGCCTCTTTTTATGAGGCACAGACGGGAGAATTTATCTTGGAAGCGGAAGAACTACTGAAGCTGCGCGAAACCCTCACAAGGGTTTATGCACAAAGGACAGGCAAACCCTTATGGGTTGTATCCGAAGACATGGAAAGAGATGTTTTTATGTCAGCAATAGAAGCCCAAGCTCATGGAATTGTTGATCTTGTAGCGACTGAATAAAAAAGAAAAAATAACAAGGATTTCACACGAATTCGTTATTTGAGATTTTATCTTCTTACCGGATTTAATATTCTATTATTTAATATTCTATTAATTAATCTCATTAATCTATTAATATAGAAATAAAATAATTCATAAGCATCCGGTTAAGATCGATCTAAACCAGCCCATTATGTATATGATTCAACATGCCAACTATTAAACAACTTATTAGAAACACAAGACAGCCAATCAGAAATGTCACGAAATCCCCCGCTCTTGGGGGATGTCCTCAACGACGAGGAACATGTACTAGGGTGTATGTGCGACTCGTTCAGATCATGGGCTAGGACAAAAGAAAGAAAACAATTGATCCAGTATCAACGATCAATACCAGTGAATAGGATAGAATGGAAGAACTCCAGTCAATATCTAAAAATAAAAAAGATCTATCCTTCTATTATGGTATCAAATGTATGGTTTCCGTTGGTGCAAATCCAATCACCTCAATTTAAAAATTTTAAATTTAAGATGAGAAAGAATTCTCCATTGATAGCAAATGGTATCCATTAAGCAGGGGAAATCCTATTTTAAAAAGCAGAAAAATTCTGCCTTACTCTTGCAAGAACGGACTAACAGGGTCAGCTACCCAGCTAATCTTCATAATTAAATACCGTTACTGTATAAGTGGATCTCGTTGTGAAAGACCTAGTACTGGATAATTATGGGTAGAGCCAAAGAGTTTGAACTGTACAAGTTAACAATAACATTGATTAAATGAAAGAAAGAAGGGCTCCGGTGTATAGAGAAGACCTCACCGTTTAAGAAGTAACCATAGAAACGATGGAACCCACTATATCCATTTATATTTATTACTTTTTTATTTACTATGTGTTTTTAATACCTAGTATCAATACAATTTTTTTTTTTATAGGTGAAATGCCTAGAAAAAAAGAAAAAATCGTGGTCGGGAAGGTTATAATAGCAAAAGCCATTGGAATTTTTATTTTATACATTGGAAGAATCCGTTTTGTTATTAATAGACTAGGACACGGGAAGAGAATAACTGAAAGAAAGGAAATCGATTAGTTATTCATCAAAGTTTCATTTATTCAATGACCAGAATTAAACGAGGGTATATAGCTCGAAGACGTAGAACAAAAATCCGTTTATTTGCATCAACCTTTCGAGGGGCTCATTCAAGACTTACTCGTACTATTACTCAACAGAAAATAAGAGCCTTGGTTTCGGCTCATCGGGATAGAGGTAGACAAAAGAGAGATTTTCGTCGTTTGTGGATCACTCGGATAAATGCAGTAATTCGCGAGAATAAAGTATACTTTAGTTATAGCAAATTAATACACAATCTGTACAAGAGACAGTTGCTTCTTAATCGTAAAATACTTGCACAAATAGCTATATTAAATAAGAGTTGTCTTTATATGATTTCCAATGAGATCATAAAATAAAGAGATTGGAAGGAATCCGTTGGAATAGTTTAAATGGAGTTCCCTGGAGAATGAACTCTGGGAAGGTAGAGTAGAAATTAGTATGATAAAATATGATAAAGTCATCAAAATGAAGAAACACGTTCAATAAAAAATATTTATTCTTCTCCAATTTTTTTTTTTTTCTTACGAGTTGACTCGCTTCTTTCAAATTGTTTCTCATTATTAAGAAAAGGTAACGGAGATAAAATACGAGCTTGTTTTATAGCAATAGTAATTAATCGTTGTTGTTTTAAGGTCAACCTATTTACCCGTCTAGATAATATTTTTCCTTGTTCGCTAATAAATCGACTAATTAAACTCATGTTTCTATAATCAATTCGATCCCCCGATTGGATCGGAGGCAAACGCCTACGAAAAGATCGCTTGGATTTAAGAAGGATTCGCTTGGATTTATCCATGGTTTGTTTATTCCTTATCCTGAAAATCCCAATCCTATTTCGATCGGATCAAACATGATGTAGAATTAAGAAATAGGATTGGGTTTGTTTATATTTAAATAAATATATGTTATATATAATATGTAATTTTTCACCTTCCTTGGAAGACTGACACACGAGCGGTCGGTTCGATCTATTTCTTTATCTCCCCATGAATCGTATGTTTGTAACAACAGGGACAGAATTTTCTCAATTCCAATCGACCAGGCGTATTGTGTCGATTCTTTTGAGTAATATATCTGGAAATGCCCGTTGATTCCTTATTAACACGATTTCGAAGACAACTGGTACATTCCAAAATAACTGTTACTCGGACATCTTTACCCTTGGCCATGAACCTCCTTTGGTTTATGATTCACTCAATTCTTTAATTTTCCGATCCGAAGCAAGGAAGAATAAAGGACAAAAAAAAATAGAAGCAGGTAACTCGAAATCAAATTATAAAAGAAAGATTTCGTTGCAATCAATATAGTAATAATAAGTAATATAATGATTTCTAACTATATTTATAATTAAGAATTGCCGTACAGTATTTTCAGTTAAGTATCTTGTATGATATAGTTGCCCCAACCATCACATTTTCATTTCCACTCTATTATTATATTAATATTAATTTGAGCCTGGGCCCGGGTTCATAGTTTCACTGAGGGCGAAACCGCTTTTTCTTTGTTTTTTTTTTTTAGAATAAGTTATTCTAAAAAAAAAAAACAAAGAAAAAAAGAAGGCAAGGGTAGGGATTAGTTACAGAGATTTGATTGTATCTCTAATCTTCTTCCCCCTTCTCATATCAATAACTAAAATGAAAAAAAGGGGAATATCAACGCATCCGGAAAAAAACGATTGATCTCTATCAATAAACCTGCCAAAGACCCGAACCATAAAGCACTTACTACCGGTGCCACGGAGAGATATGTTTTTAGATCTCGCATTTGAAAAACTCCTCTTTCTTTATTCGTTATTGTAATTTTATTGTAATTTGTAATACATAATGGTAATACATATATGACCAGATGTGTATATGTAGTTAATGACTGACCGCCTGTATTTGTACGCGGAGTCCCTAATTAAAATAAAAATGTACAAAAAAGATATTTCTACCTGAAATTACTAAAAAATATTAATTTTTTATGGTAGGTTTCATATTTATTTCATACTTTATATAATATAAGTCTTTTAATATATTATATGTTTGTTATATGATATATGAGACCAAAAAGAAGAAATGAAAAGAGAATTTTTGTATATCAATGGAGGAAGTAAAGATGTGGAAAACAAGACAGGGATTCTCTACAATGACACTGTAGACCAATTGAAAGGGATGTAGCGCAGCTTGGTAGCGCGTTTGTTTTGGGTACAAAATGTCACGGGTTCAAATCCTGTCATCCCTACCTATTACTTATCTTATGAGCAGTAACGAGGGATCAATTGAGATAAATCGGACATACATAATAAATCTTTAATTTTATGATATATATGCAAGATGAATTGGGGTCACAAAATCTTTATTGTGATAATAATAATAAGGCGCTCTTAGTTCAGTTCGGTAGAACGTGGGTCTCCAAAACCCGATGTCGTAGGTTCAAATCCTACAGAGCGTGATTCTGTGTTCTTGTTAATCGCGTTAGGTCGAAAATTACACTTAAATAATTGAACAGCAATCTAAATTTGACCTCCCGCGGATTAAAGGAAGTAGGAGGTCAATCAAAAAAGAGATGTTAATTAATCAAAGGTCCAACTGATCACCACGTCTGTATTGTAAATATGCAGTTACGAATAATCCGGCCAAAGTAATAGGAATTAGACCTAAGACGATTCCAAATAGAAAAACTTCAATCATTTCAATTTGTTTGAAAGGGGAAAGGGGAGGTAATATTTATCCTTAAATATTAATCTGTATTGACTATAAATCTCAATGACCAAGAATTGGAAATTGATACGTTAAGTAACTGTAGAAGATATGAACTGCCATAGAAATATTTTTTTTATGAATTGTTCATTTAATTAATTTCAAATAAGTCGTATCTTGCTCAGACCGATAAATAGAGCTGAGGTGATAGTCAAAGCTGCTAGTAGAAAACCAAAATAACTAGT